CGGCCAGTACTTAACCAGTACTTAAGCAGATCAGGCCGGGAAAATAAACCTTTCGTATAAAATCAAAGAACTAAGATATTCTTTCTATTGAGGAGATCCGTTTTGAGTCATTATCTATATTGAATTCCTGATCAATTGATTTTTTCTATTTTTTTCTTATTTTTCTTATATTTCTTATACATATTTTTACATATTTTATTATATATAATATATTTATACTATAATAAATATATATCTCTTAGTATAAATATATACCTTTACTTTTATTTTATTTAAATTATTTTATCTAAATATTAAATACTTTGTTTAAGTTTAAATTTTAATAGCTATTTAAAAAATTTCTATTATTTATTAGAATATTTTAGAATATTTCTAATTTCTATTTTAATAATATAATAAAATTTAATAATATAATAAAATAAATAATAATAATAAAGTTAAATAAGATTAAATAAATAAAAATAAAATGAAAAAATAAAATAAAGAGAAGAAGGTGGATTTTTATCAATCTTTATTTCACGTGTTACATCACATAACAAATTTTCAATTTGGAATTAGGAGAGATGGCTGAGTGGACTAAAGCGGCGGATTGCTAATCCGTTGTACGAATTATTTGTACCGAGGGTTCGAATCCCTCTCTTTCCGCTTTCTCTGATCACTTGGTATTTTCGAATTCGAAAAGATTCTCATCCCTTGATTTTATCATAGTTAAATGTATGAAACAAATAAGATTATTAAGAATTAATTTAGAAAAAAGCAAAAAAAACTAGAAATTTTTTATTCCTCACGTCCAGGATTGCGTCCTGGATCATTAGATAAGAATCCAAAGATAAAAAGGGAAACAAAGAATATCACTACTGTGTAAACAAAGAGTTTGAGAGTAAGCATTACACAATCTCCAAGATCATTTTTTTTTGAAAAAGGGGAATAGATTGCCTATTTTTTACCACATATACCATTTTTTTTTTTGTTTTGACACCCCAAAAAATGAAAAATAAGACGAATTTTTTTGTAATAAGATTTTGATTCATTCGTTACCCGAAATTTCTTGTCATATCAATAATTAGGTATTGTGGAGTACCTAATAGTCCATACTCACCGGAAGGTCAGAACGGGGAAAAGGCTGATCCAAATTCATCGCTGCGGTTATTCATTCAATATACAAGAATTTCTATTTTTGAATCGAGGGTTCGTAATGTAAGACTTATCTGATCTTATCAATTTTTAGAATTTTTTTTATCGAATACATCATCAATTTAGCAGAGTATTAAAGATTTCATCGAAAACTTACAGTGGCTTGCCAAACAAAGGCTAAGAGAAAAAAGAGTACAGGTATGACAGGCATAAAATCTACGATTGGATTGAAAATGGCATAAGCTTCGGGCAATTTGGCGAAGAAAAAACTACTCGAATAAAGGACAGAATTAAGACAGATACCGATTAAACTAAAGATATTAAGCATAACAAGCATTTCGTTCTTGTGGATTAGATAATTTTGAGTTATTTTTATAAGGGAAAAATGAAAAAGGCAGATCAAGAAATCCTTCTTTTTCTTCGGTTCGGACTTTCCCAAATAAAAAATCCCTCCCCCCATTATCATTCTAAAATGAGAATATAAGGAATTCAACTTTCATACAATATCTTAATTGAATTCTATGTAATGATCAATGAATTTTTTTGATTCTATATCTACATGTCTTGAATCCTAGCAACAAAATATCCCATATGTTTTTGTGTATTTGGGTTGGGATTGACGAATAACCAATACCAATATTAGTGTTGATTAATATCGAATAGAAATCAAAATGGGGCGTGGCCAAGCGGTAAGGCAGCGGGTTTTGGTCCCGTTATTCGGAGGTTCGAATCCTTCCGTCCCAGATCGTTTTTCATGAAACGAAAGATGGGATCACACTGCATTCCACATGAAACAATAATTTGTTAAAGGGAAAAATCTTTTCTTATTAATTTTCAGAATGGTTCTAAGAATCATATCTGAGAATTCGTTTGGTTTCTCACAAACGGAATCAAGTGTCAAATGTGGGTAAAATTGAATATCTTTATTTTCATTCAATTCATATGATAGAATATGGGGTTAAATTAAATAAATTCGATCCTTGCTGACCCTTATACGGATAAATACTTATTTATCCATAGATAGAAATATTATATACCGGTTGAACCAATGACTATTCATGATTTTATATTGAATCAATTCCATACCGCTTTGAAATTTCAATTAGAGGAATGTTATGGTAAAACTTCGTTTGAAACGATGTGGTAGAAAGCAACGTGCGACTTGAAGGACATGGTCGGCTGTGGATTTTTACATCCGCCATCTTCTATAGTAATGAAGATGCTCTTGGCTCGACATAGTTTGTTCTGTTCTGCCCGGAACCTAATTTGTGTTGGGTTATAAGTAAATAGTACATGATGAAGCTCGAGAAGAAAGGATTGATTCATTTTTCAAGGGAAAGAATCTAGGGTTAGTGAAAATCAATAAGTTAGACCAACTCTGTAAGTATATCCTCACTATATATAAATTCTAAATCGAAAGGTTCAAATTCAGAACAAGTTTGAAAAGTCAAATTTTCCGAAATTGGTAAAACTATTTCGATGAAAAGTGTATCACAAGGGAATCAATCATTCATATTCTATTTATATAGAAAGAAATAACAAAAAAAGGTATGTTGCTGCCATTTTGAAAGGAATAAGGATCCCCGAGGTAATGTCTAAACCCAATGATTTCACAAAGCAAGGATAAAGGATTCCGAAACAAGGAAACACTATTTTCAATTGTCTCAACAATTGGATCAGACTGAGGAATAAAAATAGATTCGAAATGAGACAAACAAAAGAGTTTAGAGACGGCTCAATAAATGTCTAAGGATTCTCTTGTCAGAATTACCCAACTTGAGTTATGAGTATGAATGAGATTTCTTCCTTTTTCTGTAAGGAAGAAGAAAAAAGTACTCAATTCAAATTATAGTAAAATTCATGATTTTATGGATCCACTTGCTATTATATACAGAAATTGGAATCATTTTTCTCGAGCCGTATGAGGAAAAAACCTCCTATACGTTTCTAGGGGGGGCATTGTTTATTTACATCTATCCCAATGAGCCATCTATCGAATCGTTGCAATTGATGTTCGATTCCGAAGAGAAGGAAGAGATCTTCGAAAAGTAGGTTTTTACAATCCGATAAAGAATCAAACTTATTTAAATGTTCCTGCTATTCTATATTTCCTTGAAAAAGGTGCTCAACCTACAGGAACTGTTTATGATATTTTAAAGAAGGCAGAATTCTTTAAAGAAAGAACTTTGAGTTAATTAAAGGAAAAAACAAAATTATTAAATAAATAAAATAAAGTAGGGAAGGGTAACTAGTATCTATCCTTGTGTAATTATTTCTATTTACACACCATTTTCCTTTTTCTTGCTTTATTCATATTTTGGTGGGGGAATTGAATTTAACAACAAACAAGGGGTTAAGCTTGCTTATCGTACTTTTATTGATTGAATAAACCGGGGATTTTTTATTTACCTTTTCCTTAATTTTTTCCATTCCAATTTCTTATTTATGTTGTGCCAATCCAACACAAGTCTTTATTTTATTTACTTGATTTACTTTCTCAACATTGCTTTTATATTGACAATGGTGTATCGAACAAATATAATTCGATCGTAGATAAATAGGGCTGTTTATCCCCACCCCATATTGATTTTTTTTGTTTCTTTCACTCAAATGATGGGTTTGCCTTGCTGCATTTACTCTCATACAAGATGTATTTTCTTAGGGAAAATCAAAAAAGAATTTGATAAAAAATGGGTGGTCTGCCATAATTTTTACATTTCGATTAGGAATATTTTTAATCCGATCTGCTAACTTTGGTATTTTGTGTTTCTAATTGATCAGAAAATCTTTCTTTTCGATGTGTTGCTAGTTCAATGTTTTGATAGGGTCGTGCAGTGCAATTCAATTGATTTTTATATTTTGATCGTATCTACATATCCTATTTATCCGGGTTGCTAACTCAACGGTAGAGTACTCGGCTTTTAAGTGCGACTATGATCTTTTACACATTTGGATGAAGCAACAAATTCGTCCAGACTATTGGTATAGTCTATAAGACCACGACTGATCCTCAAGGGTAATGAATGGAAAAAACAGCATGTCGTAATAAAATCGAAAATCTAATAAAATAATAAATTTATTTTATTAGATTTTCAATTTTATTAATTTATTTAATTTGAAATGAAAGTCAAAGTTAAAGTAGAACTTTGAGTTTATCCTTACCGGATCATTACAGTTCCAAAAGATTGTTTTGATTTTTGGAAGGGGACAAAAGAAATTCACATTTACAGTTGGGTCTAGTGAATAAATGGATAGAGCTCTATGGCTCCAATTCTGGTAAAATAAAAAGCAACGAGCTTATGTTCTTAATTGGAATGATTACCCGATCTAATTAGACGTTAAAAACGAATTAGTGCCTAATGCGGGAAAGAGTGGGTTCTCCTGTGAGTGAACCATTGATTTTTTCTTTTTTTTTTCAGAATCCTAATTATTCTTTATTATGGATTATAGACGGATGTGTAGAAGAAACAGTATATTGATAAATAGAATTTATTCCAAAGTCAAAAGAGCGATTGGGTTGCAAAAATAAAGGATTTTTTCTCCTGTTGTAATTATAACGAACATAAACCAATTGGATAGAAAAGGAAGGTAAAAAGATCTGTTGATTGGACTCCCTCTTTCTTTTCCGGGGTATATATTTTTTTCTTACTATACTATATACATAATACAATACATAATACCCTGTTCTGACCATATTGCACTATGTATATATCATTTGATAAACCAAGAAAAACCTCCTGCCTCTGGCTCAAGTAGAAATGTAAATGGAAGAATTACAAGGATATTTAGAAAAAGATAGATCTCGGCAACAACACTTCCTATATCCGTTTCTTTTTCAGGAGTATATTTATGCGTTTGCTCATGAT